CCACCAAATAATTGGAGGAGTGAAATCCTAATCTAATTCAAAAAAAGCAGTAAGTCCAAGGAAATAAACTAATAAAAAATACGTATTTTTTTTTTTCGGATTAAACAAAGGGATTCGCAAATAAAAGTGCTAACGCTACAACCAGTCCATAAATTGTTAAAGCTTCCATAAAAGCCAGACTAAGCAATAAAGTACCTCGTATTTTTCCCTCCGCCTCGGGCTGTCTCGCGATCCCTTCTACAGCTTGGCCCGCAGCAGTACCTTGACCAACCCCAGGTCCAATAGAAGCAAGCCCGACGGCCAACCCAGCAGCAATAACGGAAGCGGCAGAAATCAGTGGATTCATGATAAGTTCCTCACACCAAAATAAGTAAATAGTTAATGATACGATCAACCAATAAATTATGACTTAATTATTCCATCGCTAAGATCTATACAGTCGAAGGAAATAAGAACTCGGAATTGAAGTAATAATATTATTATTGAATTATCAGAACGGCTTCGATATTTCTTTTTTAGTTTTTATTCACAGAATTTTTTTGAATCCATACCATTCTTTTTGAATTTTTCGTTTTTTCTTATTTTCTTGATTGAATCTCTTTATTCAATAGTCACTTTATTTTATTCATTTAATATTCAATTCACAACTACAAAGGAAATGGAGGGGATTCCATTGGAATTCCTATCTAAATTCACAGTAATAGAGCCGCTTAGATATTACATATATAACTAATTAATATCTAATATTACATATACATGTGTTTCTTGGATAACGTAAATCAACCATTCATATCTTACATTCAATCGGATTATAGAATCATTCTTCGAAACATTCACAAGAGTTGTCTTATACTAATTAGAGTACATACATCTAGTTCGGCCCCCCCTAACCAATCCATTTTTTTTTATAAATTTGAAGTTTTTTGTAAATCTTTATTTTTTCTTTTTTACTCGCCGACGCAGGTACAATCAATCTACATGGACAAATTCGTTAGATCGAATCGTTGCATCGAAATAGAAGTATTTGATTGATCTAAGTTCAGGTAATTTATTATTTATTAAAATTCTCTTTTGGTCAACCGTTTAATTGGATGAAATCAACTTGAATGGGAATTCTTCTATATAACAATAGCATCTTTTTTAAAATAGCACACTATAATACTATAAGTATTACAATCCTAATTATTATTCAGATTATGATTACTAATATCTAATAATATTGGATATTGGAATTAAATGAACAAAACAATATAAAGATAGTATTCATTGGGGGGGGGATAAATAGACCGAACTGGAATTTTAGGAAAAAGATCTTTTCGATCTCTTTCCTTTTTTTTACTTCCCCTTTTGTTTGTTGCAATTCCCTAATACCGCTAATATCTTATTTTTGACTATTACTTCTATACTTTATATAGTTTATATTTATATAATTTATCTATTTATTTTTATATATTATGCTCCTTAAGCAGATTACCTTGATACGCACATATATTGCGTAAGGCTTAAACCAAAAAAAGACTATTTCGAAAACTAGTCAATGATGACCCTCCATGGATTCGCCTATATAAGCCGCAGCTAAAGTTGCAAAAATAAGAGCTTGAATACCGCTTGTAAATAATCCAAGTAACATGACGGGTATAGGAACCACTGAAGGTACTAAAGAAACAAGAACAAGAACTACTAATTCATCAGCTAATATATTTCCGAAAAGTCGAAAACTAAGTGATAGGGGTTTTGTGAAATCTTCTAAAATATTAATGGGTAAAAGGATTGGAGTTGGTTGAATGTATTTACCAAAATAACCTAATCCTTTTTTACTAAGACCCGCATAGAAATATGCTACTGACGTGAGTAAAGCTAAAGCAACAGTAGTATTTATATCATTTGTAGGCGCGGCTAATTCCCCATGAGGTAACTGTATGATTTTCCAAGGTAAAAGAGCACCCGACCAATTCGAAACAAAAATAAATAGAAACAAAGTTCCAATAAAGGGAACCCATGGACCGTATTCTTCGCCAATCTGAGTTTTGCTCACATCTCGAATGAATTCAAGAACATATTCGAAGAAATTCTGACTGTCAGTAGGAATGGTTTGTGGATTACGAACAGCTATAATGGCTGAACCTAATAAGATAGCAATTACAACCCAAGAAGTAATAATTACTTGGGCATGGACTTGAAAACCTCCTATTTTCCAATAGAAATGTTGGCCGACTTCCACACCGGATATATCGTATAAGCCTTTTAGTGTGTTGATATAACATAATAGAACATTCATATTGCCCTCTGAAAAAAATAGAACTTTAAAAAGAATTATTTTGATTCAACCTTCTCTTTTTTCGACTTGCCTAGTTGACTTATATATATTTGTATACCAATTAATTACATAATATCCCTAGTTACTTGTATCTCTTTTAGGAAGCATAACCGATTTCATAAATCTATGGAGTTCCCAAAATAATTTTTTTATTTTATTATTCATTATTAATATGAATCAAGGATTTCGTATATAACTAGAACGACCCTCACAAATTGCAAATACTAATTTGTTAAGAATTAATCGGATTGAAGCTATCGCGTCATCATTTGCTGGGATCGAAATATCAGCGAGACCTGGGTCACAATTTGTATCGATTAAACAAATCGTTGGAATTCCCAAAATCATACATTCTCGAAGAGCCATATATTCTTCTTGCTGATCAACGATTATTACAATATCGGGTAATCCAGTCATATATTTGATCCCGCCCAGATATGTTTGCAAGTGAGATAATTGTCTCTTCAACATAGCTGAATCTCTTTTCGGAAGACGATTGAGTCTCCCCATCTTTTGTTCCGTTCTCAAGTCCCTGAACTTATGAAGTATCGTTTCCGTAGTATACCAATTCGTTAACATACCGCCTAGCCATTTTTTATTAACATAATGACAACGGGCCCTTATTGCAGCCCGTGCTACTGAATCGGCTGCTTTATTTTTGGTACCAACAATTAAGAATTGCTTTCCCCTACTTGCTGTATCAAAAACTAAATCACAAGCTTCTGATAAAAAACGGGCAGTTCTAATAAGATTTATAATATGAATACCTTTACGCTTTGAAGAGATATAAGGTTCCATTCTAGGATTCCATTTACTAGTACCATGACCAAAATGAACTCCTGCTTCCATCATTTCTTCCAAATGGATGTTCCAATATCTTCTTGTCATTTATTTATCCGCACCTCCTTTCTTTTTATTAAAAAAAAGAGAGACGGGGTGCCCTGAAATAGAAATAAATAATTGTTCCGATGGAACCTTCGTTTCTACCTCTAACGGATATTGGCCATTGATACACGATTCAAACCATTAATATTAATTTCTTTCTATTCTATTTGTTATTTTATTATCTTTATTACTATATACCAAATAAAAATAAAAAATAAAAAAATGACCGCAAATACAAATAGCTAAAAAGAAAGGGGGTGAATCCGCTCTTAGGAATCATTCAACCCTCGAAATGATTTTCTCAGTGTATCGTGTAAATTCCTTGAAATGAAAAAATCAAATAATTCTCTGTGGTGGAACAAAATATCTCGCATTTCTGCCTCGAATAGTTTATTGTTTTTGGTTTCCAAAGGAATGTTGGTATGTTGCCTTGAACGTTGCACTAATCCGTTGAATCCCGTACCAACGGGTATCATCCCCCCTAGAACAACGTTCTCTTTCAGACCTTTCAACCAATCGATACGACCCCGGAGAGCGGCTTTTGCTAAAACTCGAGCAGTTTCTTGAAAACTTGCTTCGGATATAAAACTTTGAGTATTTAGAGATGCTTTCGTTATTCCCAATAAGATAGCTCGGTAACAGATCGCTTCTTCCAAAGCGCGCCCTGTTCGTTCCGCCCGCAACAATTCAATCAGTTCTCCGGGTGAAAAAACATTAGACATTCCCTCTTCTGAAACCAACACTTTTGATGTTATTTGACGCACAATAATTTCTATATGTCGATTATGAATCTGCACCCCCTGAGATCTATAAACTTTTTGGATCTTATTAACCAAAGAGATACGCCCTTGCACTATAGTTAGCTCAGCACCAATCAAGAATCTCCAAGGAATTCCAATAATTTTTGTTATACTCTTGTTCCAACCCTCCATTCTCTTTTCTAGGTTCATCGATATTGAATCAATCGAACGCACTTCTAACACTTGTTCCACTTTTGGAAGACCTTGCGTTATATCCCTAGATCTCGATTTTTCATATATAAATGTAACTAATGTATCTCCTTTGTAAAGGATTTCTCCATAATGGCCATGAACGGTTGCTCCCGGAGTGGCCAAATAAGCTTTAGCCGATCTTATTACTACAGAGTCAATTTGAACAATTAGAACTTGACCCGATTTTAAGTGCGGTCCGTTTTTGGATATACATAAATTTTCACAAATAAACTGCCCAAGGCTAATTATTCTAGACGCTTCTTCACAATAATTATGATGGAGAAAATTCCAATTCAAATTGAATGGATTCAAAACGATGTTACCGCGCGGATCGGGATTATTATAAATAGAAACCCTACCATTTTCATCCATTAAATAATATTTAAGCACTTGAAAAGTCTGTTTGAAATTGTCAAGTTGTAAATATTTAGTTCCCGAGATCTGATTATAAGTTATTAAATGGTAAAATGAATAAAAATGCGCAATTTGAGGGGTTCTTCCTAATCCTAAAGGTCCCAAGGAATTCCTAATTGGAATTAGACTATCTCTTTTCATTGATTCTTTTTTTATTACATCATTGTAATATTTTACATCGTTGAATGGACCCATTTGAAAACAATTAGATGCTGACAAAATTATAAAAGACTGGCATTCCTTATTCCTCTTCAACAACGTACGAATAGTTACTTGATTTTGGCTAAGTGATTGTTGAATCCCTGCCTTGGAAGAAATAGAATAAAATGGATTGATACTGGTGCGGTCTGGCCTCTTATCAAAGATCAATCCTGAACCTGACGGATCTTTCC